GGGCATTTTTTTTTTTTATTCCTATGGAACCCTATAAATAGAACCACGGTCCAGCTGTAATCATAGTATAAAATATGAATTCATCAGATCAGACGATTCGTTCCAATTCATTGGTTTAATCCGGTATAAATATCAGAAAAAGACGACTCAAAACAAACAAAAGATATATCATGTTTTTAATGGCTTTTCACAAGAAATAAGTTTTTTTTATCCCTTCCGAAGGAAGATCTTTCTTTGATGAAAAGTTTTCTATTTTTTCTATTCTATTTATAATTTTTCTAATTTTATAATAGATAGGTCATACCTATACTGCAACAATATGAATACTGCAATACTATGAATAACTCGCTATTCACTCGGTTTCTGGACCATAATCATAAGATTCTGTAGGAGAGATGGCCGAGTGGTTCAAGGCGTAGCATTGGAACTGCTATGTAGGCTTTTGTTTACCGAGGGTTCGAATCCCTCTCTTTCCGTACCCTCGCCTAATTCACGAACATTACTGACCGAAATGTATCAAATAAAAAAACAACAATAGATACCATTATTATTCCAACAAACAATTAGAACTTTCTTTAATTTTTATATCGATTTTCTATTTTATATTCCTAATTGTGATTGCTGCGGTACACAAAATCTTGGAAAGAGTAGCCAAGGCATGAAAATATCCCCTCGATCCATTTATGATACATGAATGAATGGGAGAAAAATCCAGATCAAGCGCCTTTCCTTTACCTTAGGTCAATTTACTTCGCCAAAAAGGGGGTCAAAATTCTCCGAAGCCTTGTTTTTTGTTATTTTAGTTAGGTTCAAGTCTGACGGGAATAATATTCTACGACTAGTAATTCATTTATTTTCAAACCGACCCACTTACTATCTATTATTTGATTGACTGATCCTTTATATTGGGATGAGTGAAGAGTCAAATGTTTTGGCAATTCCTCATGGGGGGATGAATCAAGATAATTTTGAATAAGAGCTCTGGATCTTTGTTCATCCCTTGTAGTAATAATATCTCGGGGTTTGCATCGATAACTTGGTATATCTACTATACGACCATTAACCAAAATATGCCTATGGTTAACTAATTGTCGGGCTCCAGGAATGGTCGAAGCCATACCTAATCGAAAAAGGATGTTATCCAAACGCATTTCAAGTAATTGTAGTAAAACCTGACCTGTTGACCCTTTGGCTTTTCCGGCGATATGAACGTATTTAAGTAATTGTCTCTCCGTCAGACCATAATGAAAACGCAATTTTTGTTTTTCTTCTAGACGAATACGATATTGAGATCTTTTCCCGGAGCGCGATTGGTTTCTAAGATCACTTCCGGGTGTTGGCCTTTTACTAGTTAGTCCCGGTAAAACACCCAGACGGCGTATTTTTTTGAAACGAGGCCCTCGGTAACGAGACATAAAGACTCCTTATTTTATTGAAATTTTATTTTACAGAATAAACCTAAATTAAGACTGAACTAAACGATAAACGAAGCTAAATCCAAAAAAGTACTGTATTACAAGAATGAGATGAATTGTATCAATATCCAGACTCTTTTGTATATATATAGGAAGTTAGGTATACTTTTTCTTATTTGTTCGGTAGAGATCTAATTGCTCCGATCCATTTTTTATTCATAGTTGGAAGTTTTTACGCCATAATGGATCAGCGATCCTTGGAGAAGAAGAAGTCTTTAAAATATTCCTTTAGTTCAAGGAGACATTATTAATTATGTATTATGTAAAAAAAAGAACAAAGAGATAAAAGCCGGCTATCGGAATCGAACCGATGACCATCGCATTACAAATGCGATGCTCTAACCTCTGAGCTAAGCAGGCTCACATAGAAAAAATTGTGCTGTGCATAGGACTTTAGTAAACTGCTAGAATCTTAGCTATTGCCTACTAGAATCTTAGCTATTGCCTATATAATAATTCATAATGATGAATATACTATTATGTAATATATAGAATATTATATGATATATATCATATAAAAAGTAAATATGGAGGAAAAAGCCCGCCATGCTAATTGATAAGATATGGCTTTAGACCTGTCTTTGTTTATGCATGTAAAACTTTTTTTTAATCCCTTTCTTTTCTTTTTTCATCAAAAAGAAAATACGGAAATCATTTCTATTTTTCTGTTGTTTTTACCGACGGCATTACTGCCGACGAGCCCGAATACGGTAAGATGATGATGGCCTATTCGGGGGTTCCGAGCTCGTCAAACTCGAACTCGACCCAGTTTCCTAATCAAGCAGCTTTCCCGGGGGCGGCTCAACAGGCCCAGCTGCAGGCGCCAGCACCGGAAGAAGTTGCCCACCCCGCTCCCAATCAACGACAGCTCGGGGTATTTCACGCCGGATTCCCACCCAGGAGCGGGTTCCCTTCCTTACTACACAGATCCACTTGGCCGTTTCGATCCAGCAAGGGGAGACGGAGGAGGGCTTGGATCCGTGGGTTCCCCTCCCGATGGTTCAGATCCTTACCAGGATCCCCCTTTCGCGCCTTGAACAATGGGATTCGAAGGGGAAGGAACGAAGCCTTTGAACGGAAGACTCGAATGTAGAACGAGGTTCACCGGTCCCGCGAATGAGCTTCCACACCCCGGTTCCGGTCAATGGGAACGATATGGAAAAGAGGGACTTGAGATCGTTGGTTCGATGAATCCAGTTCATTACTTCCCCCACTTCGGATATAAGACAAGCGGAACGTTAAAAAATATACTACGATCATGATTCTAATTATACTTAGACAGGGGCACAAGGACGGCCCCTAGGGAAAAGATAAGGATAACGATTAAAGAAAGATAAGATAAGGAGACAATCCAGATTATGATTATATATAATAAAATGAGACATTCCTCTGGTTTCATTCGGAAAGGTAAGGAGAAAAAAGAATCGACCGTTCGAGTATTCCAAATCTCGAGGTAAAAGTGAGAGTAAGAGAAGCATATATATGTGAGATATATCCATCCATATTGAATTGCAGATACATCAATGATAGAATCATTTTTGATTGGACTAAATACAAATACAGGTCCTACAATATATGAAAGAAAATAGACAAGAACTCAAACAAATAGGAGGAGATAGAAACACTTTTTCTTATATGGAAATGCATATCATAGAAATGCATATCTAAAGAATTCCATGTAAACGGCTCCAGAATAAATGAACAAAAAAAGAAGGGATGGCATCCTAACGAGATCCTAGTCTCAAAACAAAATAAGGGGATATGGCGAAATTGGTAGACGCTACGGACTTGATTGGATTGAGCCTTGGTATGGAAACATACTAAGTGATAACTTTCAAATTCAGAGAAACCCTGGAATTAAAAATGGGCAATCCTGAGCCAAATCCTGTTTTCAGAAAACAAAAAGGGTTCAGAAAGCAAGAATCAAAAAGGATAGGTGCAGAGACTCAATGGAAGCTGTTCTAACGAATAGAGTTGACTGGGTTGATCGAGGAATCCTTCTATTTAAACTCCAGAAAGGATGAACCCATATACGTACATATACGTAATATAATATCAAAGATTAATTGCGATCCAAATCTTTGATTTATTTTTTTTTTATATGCAAAATGGAAGAAGTCTTGTGAATCGATTCCAAGTTTAAGTAAGAATCGAATATTCACTGATCAAATAAGTCACTCCATAGTCTGATAGATCTTTTAAAGAACTAACTAATAAAGAACTAACTAATTGGATTGGACGAGAATAAAGATAGAGTCCCATTATACATGTCAATATCAATACCGACAAAAATGAAATTTATAGTAAGAGGAAAATCCGTCGACTTTTTAAATCGTGAGGGTTCAAGTCCCTCTATCCCCAATAAAAAATGAGCTTTATTCCCTAACTATTTATCTAACTATTTTTTATCCTTTTTTTTTTCAGCGGTTCCATTCCAACATTAGTTATGTTTCTCAGCCATTCTACTCTTTCACAAATGGATCGCGGGAAAAAGGTTTCTCTCTTATCACAAGTCTTATGATATATACAATAATATGTGCAAATCAACATCTATGAGAAAGAAATCCCCATTTGAATCATTCACAGTCCGTATAATTATTTTTAGTTAAACTTAACTTACAAAGTATTTTCTTTGAAGATCCAACCAAGACCAATAAATTCCAGGGCCTGGGTAAGACTTTGTAATGCTTTTTTGAGTCTATTTAATTGACTGGCATATACCCAAGCCCTCTAACTAAATAGTATGGGGATGATGCATCGGGAAGAGTCGGGATAGCTCAGTTGGTAGAGCAGAGGACTGAAAATCCTCGTGTCACCAGTTCAAATCTGGTTCCTGGCATGTGGTTAATAATGGATACTGATATGAATTAATCAATATGGATCGATATAATATTCATTACTAGTCTAGATCGTGATACATACTTATCGTTTGTATATATAAAAATATATCCTTTTGGGTGTCTAGAGATATGCCCCATATTTTTTTAGGTGAGTGAAGAGCATAAGCATATATATATAGTTAAAGATAGTTAAAGAAAAGAATAGATTCTGGTTCCTCTTCTTTTTTGTTTGTTCATATGGTACCTCCTCTTGTTAAAAAAGAATGTTAATATATGAATCTCCGAAAAGTTAAATTTTTTTAGTTGGTTTTAAATTGGAAAAGTCTAGAGCGGTAGAACCTGGGGAATATATAAGATTCATTTCAGATACAGTACAAAAAAGGTAACCCAATCCCTTTTCATTTCTTTCTATTTTATTTATTTCATATTATATTTCTTCACGCCCCCTACCCTCTAGAGCCCATATAAGCGATGTGCGCGGTACAAAGTTCATGTTTCGGAACTCTTTTGGTTCATTTTATTGGCCCGGCTCATCCGAAATAAATAGATTCCAAATTGGGCAATATCAACGAAGCCCTATTTTATTTATTTTTCTTGAATTTCGCGTTTCGCGCATACATAATACGAATGAGAGTCCAACGACTCTGTTTGATCTAGAACAGAATGTAAAAATATTCACTGAATA